ATGAAAATTAAACGATGATTCTTCTCCACTAAACACAAGGACATTGGAACCCTTTATCTCATCTTTGGTATTTGAGCTGGAATTATTGGAACAGCCATGAGTGTTATAATTCGAATAGAACTAGCCCAACCCGGATCTTTATTACAAGATGACCAAATTTACAACGTAATAGTAACCGCTCATGCCCTCATTATGATCTTCTTTATGGTAATGCCAGTAATGATTGGAGGATTTGGTAATTGATTAATCCCCTTAATGATTGGAGCCCCAGACATGGCCTTTCCTCGCATGAATAAAATGAGCTTTTGACTTATCCCCCCTTCTTTTCTCCTCCTCCTTACTTCCGCCAGAGTAGAAAGTGGTGCCGGTACCGGATGAACAATTTATCCTCCCCTTTCCAGGAAAATTGCCCACGCAGGAGGATCTGTAGACCTTGCAATATTTTCTCTCCACCTAGCAGGAGCATCCTCAATACTCGCCTCTATTAAATTCATTACGACTATAATTAACATGCGAACACCCGGAATTTCTTTTGACCGCCTCCCTTTATTTATTTGATCTGTTTTTATCACCGCATTTCTCCTCCTACTATCCCTTCCCGTTTTAGCTGGAGCCATCACTATGCTACTTACCGATCGCAAAGTAAACACATCCTTCTTCGACCCAGCTGGAGGTGGAGACCCTATTCTCTTTCAACATTTATTCTGATTTTTTGGACACCCCGAAGTATACATCTTAATTCTTCCTGGATTTGGAATGATTTCACATGTTATTGCTCACTACTCAAAAAAGTCCGAACCCTTTGGTTACCTTGGTATGGTCTACGCCATCATTTCAATTGGAATCCTAGGATTCTTAGTATGAGCCCACCACATGTTTACAGTAGGAATGGACGTTGATACACGTGCCTATTTCACCGCTGCAACAATGATTATAGCTGTCCCCACCGGAATTAAGATCTTTAGTTGAATGGCTACCCTACAAGGGAGAAACATTTCTTGAGATGCCCCTCTACTATGAGCATTAGGTTTTATATTTTTATTCACCATAGGAGGCCTAACCGGTGTTATCCTTGCAAAATCCTCCATTGACATTATTCTCCACGATACATACTATGTTGTAGCCCACTTCCATTACGTTCTATCCATGGGAGCTGTCTTCGCTATTTTCGCAGGTTTCACCCACTGATTCCCCCTCTTCTCAGGAATTTCCCTACACCCCCTATTATCTAAGATTCACTTTTTCATTATGTTTATTGGTGTTAATCTCACCTTCTTCCCTCAACATTTCCTTGGCTTAGCCGGAATGCCTCGTCGATACTCCGACTATCCAGATGCCTACACCACCTGAAACACTATTTCTTCCATAGGAAGAACAATCTCTCTAATTGCAACTATCTTATTTTTATTCATTTTATGAGAAGCATTCTCTACCAAACAAATCACCCCCTACCCTAAATTTGCCTCCTCCTCCCTTGAATGACAATATATATCATTCCCCCCATCTCACCATACCTTTAAAGAAACCCCTTCAACTATCTTCTCAATTAAGTAAAGGATTAGTTTAAAAAAAACATTTAACTTCGACTTAACAAATTTTAGTGAAAATCCAAAATCCTTTTAAAACATGAAATCTCTACTTTTCCTCACTCTAAAAATTTTTTACCTAAGACTTTTTAGAATTATCATTAATCGCCTCCACTTTCTTTCCGTCCTTCTTTGCCTTGAACTCCTCTTAATTTCCCTATTTTTAATCATTATTTTTCTATCTTTCATCCTATCCAATAAATTTATTCTTATTAACAAACTTATACTTCTCACACTATCAGCCTGCGAAGCCAGCATTGGACTATCCCTAATGGTTGCACTCTCCCGAACACACTCTTCCGACCTCCTTAAAAATATCAATATTTTACAACAATAAATGGCAAATTGAACAAAACTCGGATTACAAAATGCTTCTTCTCCCCTTATGGAAGAATTAATTTACTTTCACGATTACACCTTAATTATCTTAACACTCATCACAATACTAGTATTCTACGGACTTGCATCACTTATATTCTCCTCAAAAACCAAACGATTCTTCTTAGAAGGCCAAAAACTAGAAACCATTTGAACAATCATCCCCACAATAATCCTTATTTTCATAGCACTTCCCTCTCTCCAACTCCTATATCTTATCGACGAAGTAAAAAATCCTTTTATTACCATTAAGGCCATTGGTCATCAATGATACTGAACATATGAATACACCGACTATCAATCTCTTGAATTTGATTCCTACATGATACCTACCTCTGATCTTAACCTTGGACACCCTCGCTTACTTGAAGTTGACAATCGACTTATACTCCCCTTCCAAATTCCTATCCGAACCCTAGTTTCTTCCTCTGATGTATTACACTCTTGAACTATCCCTTCTCTAGGAATTAAGATGGACGCAGTCCCAGGACGTCTCAACCAAATAAAATTTTTTATCTCACGACCCGGCCTATTCTACGGACAATGTTCAGAAATTTGTGGTGCAAACCACAGATTCATGCCTATTGTAATAGAATCAACTAAATTCAACTCATTTGAAAAATGAATTTCAAATTTCCTAAAAGAATCTTTAATAAGCTTATATTGAAAGCATTAAACTCTTAATTTAATCAAAGTGAATTAACTAATCACTACTAAAGATTTATGCCTCAACTAACCTTATCCTGATGAATAATTAAATTTCTATTAATCTGAATATTTCTCATTATACTCTCCTCCATTCTTACAAAACTTAAAATCAAAACCCTAAACCCAACCTTCTCTATTGAGAAAAAAAAAAAAAAAAAAAAATGATTATGAAATTAAATAACATCTTCAACCAATTTTCCCCCGACCTAATTTGATTTATCCCTATAACCTTCATTTCTCTTTTATTAAATATCTCCTGATTTTTCCTCTCTAATACTTCAAAATGACTCCCAACCCGATGAAATCAAATATTGAAAATATTTAACCTAAAAACTATTATAATCCTATTTAAAAAAACCAATCCAAACTCTGCCCGTTGAATTCCTATTTTAACCGCTATATTCATCTTAATTCTGTCAATAAAATTACTTGGATTGCTCCCATATGCTTATACGTCTACAAGACATATTTCTATAACATATAGATTAGGAGTCCCTCTTTGAATGGCCATTAAAATCCTTGGTTTCTATACTTCATTTAATTTACGACTTAGCCATCTAGTCCCCCAAGGAACCCCCCCCTACCTCATCCCTTTCATGATTATAATTGAAACTTTAAGTCTATTTGCTCAGCCTATTGCCTTAGGTTTACGATTAGCCGCAAAATTAACTGCAGGCCACTTACTAATATATTTAATTTCAACTGCAATTTGAATTTTATTAAATAATACCCTTGTCTCTTTTACTATTTTTATTATCTTAACTTTACTATTTATCTTAGAAATAGCTGTAGCTTGTATTCAAGCCTATGTGTTTACTTCCCTCCTCCATTTCTATCTTACCCAAAATTTATAACTTTGAATTATGAATCACCAACACCCCTTTCATTTAGTAAACCAAAGACCATGACCCCTTACTGGGGCTATTAGAGCTTTAATAATAACTTCTGGTCTTATAATATGATTCCACAAAAAATCACTTTATTTATTTATTTTAGGAATAATAATATTAATTTTTACTATCATTAAATGATGACGAGATATAATTCGAGAAGCAACTTTTCAAGGTTATCATACCCTACCCGTAAATAATGGACTACGATATGGTATGATCTTATTTATCACGTCAGAAGTTTGTTTTTTCTTTGCCTTTTTCTGAGCTTTCTTCCACAGCAGACTTGCCCCCACCATTGAATTGGGATCCTCATGACCCCCAACTGGAATTTACCCCATAAAACCTTTTTTAATCCCACTACTCAAAACTGCTGTATTATTATCGTCCGGTGTCACTGTAACTTGAGCCCACCACAGAATTTTAAATAAAAATTACTTAGAAGCAATTAAAAGTCTTTTTTTTACTATAATTCTTGGACTGTACTTTACTGCTTTACAAGCATGAGAATATTTGGACTCCCCCTTCACCATAGCAGATAGAGTCTACGGTTCAACCTTTTTTGTTGCAACAGGATTTCATGGATTACACGTACTCATAGGAACTACTTTTTTAATTATATGCTGATTTCGTCTTATTAACTTTCAATTTTCTAAAAACCACCACTTTGGTTTTGAAGCTGCCGCCTGATACTGACACTTTGTTGACGTTGTTTGACTATTTCTTTATATTTGTATCTACTGATGAGGATCCTAAAGAGAAGAAAGGATTTAAACCTCTATCATTTAGTTTCAAACTAAATACAATAATTCTGTCACTTCCCCTAAATTATATATAAAAATAAATTTTAAAATTTTCCATTATTTTTTCCTCAATTATTTTAATTACCATTTCTATCACTTTTATTGCCCACTTTCTTCCTGTTCGCAAAATCAAATTAGAAAAGGCTTCCCCTTACGAATGTGGATTTGATCCTTTAAAATCCACTCGAATCCCTTTTTCCTTCCGATTTTTCTTAATTGCTATATTATTTTTACTATTTGACTTGGAAATAGCTTTACTTCTTCCTCTCCCTCCCTCCCTATTTTTATTTCAACCTAATATTACTTTTTTAACACTAGAAATTTTTTTAATAATTCTCTATATAGGCCTAGCATTTGAATGAATAAACGGAGGCCTTGAATGGGCCGACTAACAGTACTTTAATAATGATATATCTTTTACTAATTTCATTTATTTCTATTATTTTACCATGAATAGTTAACTCAAAAATACTTTGACCCTCCTCTATAATTAAATCTTTTATCATTTTGATACTCAGAATAAAAATTTTTAATTCTTCTTTTTATTCTTTATGACACAAAATCTCACTAAACTTTGCTTCAGACCCACTCTCAGCTCCTTTAATTGTATTAAGAATTTGACTTGTCCCAATTTCTTTAATAGCTAGAATTAAAACTATCAAAAAGTACTCTATCCATCTTCAACAAACCTTTCTCTCATTAATTTTTATCATTTTATTCTCACTTATACTCACTTTTTCCTCTATTGAATTATCTTTATTCTATATCGCTTTTGAAACCACCCTACTTCCTACCTTAGTCCTCATTTCACGATGAGGAATCCAAAAGGAACGATTTCAAGCCAGCATATACTTTTTATTTTATACCTTAATTGGTTCACTACCACTTCTTATTGCCATCATCCTCATATATAACAAAACAAACACTATAATTCTCCCCACCATTAAATTAACTAATTACCTTACCTCATTTTCTTCAAGATCCTTAAAAATATGATGATTATTTTGTATTATTGCTTTCACCATAAAGATGCCTATATATGGCTTTCACTTATGATTACCTAAGGCCCATGTAGAAGCCCCTATTTCAGGCTCTATGATTTTAGCTGCCATTCTCCTGAAGCTCGGAGGATATGGACTAATTCGAACAATTCTTATTTTTTATATACCATCTGCCAACTCTATATCCCTCCCTATTACCTCTTTTTGTCTTTGAGGAGCCTTAATTACTAGTATAATATGTATACGACAAACTGACTTAAAGGCATTAATCGCCTATTCCTCCGTAGGACATATGAGCCTTGTCGCTGCTGGTATATTTACCCTTTCTCTATGAGGCATTAAAGGAGCTTTAATCCTAATGATTGCCCATGGATTAATCTCTTCCGCCCTCTTTTGCTTAGCAAACTTATTCTATGAACGTAATCATACTCGCACTCTTAGAATCACCCGCGGATTTAAGATGATTTCTCTTTCCCTCCCTATTTGATGGATTTGCACTTGTGCCTGTAAATTTGGATTACCACCTTCTCCTAATCTTATCGGGGAATTATTTATTATCTCTACAATAATTAACTGAAAATTTTTATCCACCCCCCTAATTGGATTAACTACCATTTTTAGAATTATTTACTCTCTCCTGATATTCCAAAAAACTAAAAAATCTTCTTTTCCAAAATTTTTAACAAAAATTAAAAAAATATCATCTTCCAACCACCTTCTATTATTTCTTCACCTTTTTCCATTAATACTCCTTATTATAAAACCCTCAATTATTAGAATTTAATCCTTGATTAAAGTAGTTTAAAATAAAACATTAATTTGTGACATTAAAAATATTAGATCTTAACCTAATCTATAATCCAATAAGAAGTTAATAAGTTTATTTTAGTCCTGCTAAGTCTATTAATCTGTAGTTAAAATCTATAGTAACTTCGATGTTCCTAAATTACTTTAAAATCATCATTTCAATAAACACTTCATTAATTATTATCCTCTTTCTATCTATATTTTCATTCCAATCACCAAACAAACATAAATTTAACACCTACTTTAAAATAAACAAAAAATCTTCCAACAAATTAAAAAAAAATAATCTTATGTTTTCCTCAATTATCAAAAACCTGGCATTACTATCTTTAATCCCCCTTATCTTATCAATTACTTATAAAACACCATCTATTATCATTTTAATAACCAAATGAATTCCTAAAAAATCACTTAAAATCAAAATAGAATTAAATTTTGATCAAAAATTTAAAATATTTTTTTCAATTGCACTATTCGTTTCTTGATCAATTATTCAATTTTCCTTATATTACATGACCAAAGACCCCAATTCAAACAAATTTTTCCGACTATTAATTATATTCTTATTAAAAATGATCATACTTACCTCCTCTAAAAACTTCTTTATCCTTTTTATAGGCTGAGAAGGCGTAGGTTTTCTCTCTTTCCTACTTATTAGATGATGGTTCACCCGAAAAAAAGCTAAAGCATCTGCAATGCAAGCAATTATTTATAAACGAATAGGAGATATTGGCCTCTTAATGTTTTTTTCCCTAAGTATATCCAATTTTAATTCATGATCCCTTTCCGAAATAAGAACCTTACTACCTCAAACCAGTCCCCTAAATAAATTTCTATTAATAGGACTATTACTTGCAGCCGTAGGAAAGTCTGCCCAATTCGGCTTACATCCTTGATTACCCGCTGCTATGGAAGGCCCAACACCTGTTTCCGCCCTACTTCACAGATCTACTATGGTAGTTGCAGGAATCTTCTTACTAATTCGAACATTTCCCTTGTACCAAAACTCCCATTCTTTTAACAACTGATGCCTTCTTATTGGTTCCCTCACAACCCTATTTGCTGCAACCACAGCCATAGCCCAATACGACATTAAGAAGATTATAGCTTATTCTACCACCAGACAACTAGGTTTAATGATGATAGCCATCGGCCTAAATCAACCCAATCTGGCATTATTTCACATCTGTACTCACGCATTCTTTAAGGCTATGCTTTTTTTATCTTCAGGAAGCATTATACATAGATTAAAAAATGAACAAGATCTCCGTAAGATGGGAGGCCTTTTTTTTTTAATACCTAATACTTCAGCATGCATCTTCCTAGGAAGATTAGCACTATCTGGCATTCCTTTTCTAGCAGGCTTTTACTCCAAGGACTTAATATTAGAAACCTGTTTCAATAAAATCTCTAATACTACAAGAATCATTTTAATATTAATAGCAACAATGTTGACTCCCGCATATTCAATTCGAATTATTTACTTTTGCTTCATTAAAACCCCCTCCTTTTCTCCTCTATCCCCCACCAAAGAAGAAAACTCTTATCTCAACAAAGCATTAAAACGATTAGCCTTCGGAGCAATTATCTCAGGTTGATTAATCTATACCTTCTTTATGCAAAACAAACCCATTATTATTAACTCAATTATAAAGTTAATAATTCTAATAATTATTACAATCAGAATAATCTTTTCTTTTTTTCTATTATCCTTCCTGTCTTCAAAAATTTTGAGTAAACTCAAAAGTAACTTCTTCCTTACCAACCAATGATTCTATGAACATCTCTCCCACCAATTTTTTCTTTTCTACTTTTTTTTCCATTCATTATTTTTAAGAACACGAAAAATTGACCAAGGGTGAAAAGAAAACATCAACCCTCAAGGATTAAACTTCATCTCTACAACAGCTTCTCAAACTTACCAACTTTCTCAAACCGCACATATAAAGCAATACCTATTATCTTCCATCCTCACCTTCCTTGTAATCATCACATTAACCTACTTTATCTCTTAAACTCCAACTCTTTCTACTCACTTGTAAATATGGGCCTAAAGAGCCTTCAAAATACTAAACTCAATACCATATTTTAAAACCAATACTATCACCAAAACCAATAACAAAATATACCCCCCAACTAACAAATAAAATCATTTTAAATCAAATAATTTTCTACCCCCTAATAAATCCATCAACGAATAAAAATTCCACCTAATTGCACCACTATTCAAAAACATATCATACACTAAAACAATCCAAAAAAGAAATAAAAATAGCAATAATAACATTTCCCTTAAACTCCCCACCTTTGGAAATCGTTCCACCGACAACGCTCTGGAGTATACAAAAACTACTAACATTCCCCCCATATAAATTAAAATCAATACTAAAGCAAAAAAAGAATAACCTAACAAACCACATACAATGCAACTAAAAATAGACACTATCACAAGACCTAAAGCCCTAAAATTTGGAGATATACTATAGTACACCAAAGTCCCACCAAAAAATAATAAAACCAACAACAAATAAAAAATCATTATATATAAAAATTATGATAGGACCTTTACGTAAGAATCACCCTCTATTAAAAATTATATCTTCTTCACTCATTGATTTACCCACCCCAAGAAAATTTTCCATCTGATGAAATTTTGGATCTCTACTAGGTTTATGTCTTATTATCCAAATACTAACCGGACTATTCTTAGCCATGCACTATACTCCTGATATCTCCTCTGCATTCCACTCTATTAGCCACATATGCCGAAACGTAAATTATGGTTGGCTTCTCCGAAACATCCATGCCAACACAGCCTCCTTCTTCTTCCTATGCCTATACTTCCACATCGGACGAGGCTTATACTACGGCTCTTACCTTCAAAGCGAAACCTGAAAAATAGGAATAATATTATTTCTACTAACCATGTTAACTGCCTTTGTTGGTTATGTCCTTCCTTGAGGACAAATGTCATTCTGAGGAGCAACCGTAATTACTAACCTCGTCTCCGCTATTCCCTATATAGGAACTACTATAGTACAATGAATATGAGGCGGATTTTCCATTGACAACGCCACTCTTACCCGATTTTTTTCATTCCACTTTCTTTTCCCTTTTATCATAATTGCATTCTCTATCCTCCACCTATTATTTTTACATCAAAAAGGCTCCAAAAACCCTACTGGATTAAAATCTAACTTTGATAAGACCCCCTTTCATCCTTATTTCACCACAAAGGATTTAGTTGGGTTTATCATTCTTTTCACAAGACTAACAACCATCACTCTCTTATTCCCAACTCTTCTAAACGACCCCGAAAACTTTAACCAAGCTAATCCACTTGTAACCCCCATCCACATTCAACCTGAATGATACTTTTTATTTGCATATGCCATCCTTCGATCTATCCCCAACAAGCTAGGAGGAGTAATTGCCCTCCTTTCTTCCATATTAATTTTATTCCTAGTCCCCTTACTTCACTCTTCTTCTAATCAAGCAAAAACTTTTCGACCTTCCTCCCAACTATTTTTCTGAACCCTTGTAACAACATTTATCTTATTAACATGAATTGGAAGTCAGCCCGTAGAAGAACCCTTCATTTCCATAGGCCAATTCTCATCAATCCTTTATTTCTCATTATTTATCATCATTTTTCCTACCATATCTTTAATTGAAAAAAATATTACCTTTTGCAAAGATAGCTTAATTTAAAGCAAAGCACTGAAAATACTTTTATAAAGATTAAAATTCTTTTCTTAGCAACAAATTTGGTCCTAGTCTTCATTTTAACTCCCTTTTTATTTGATACATGCAAGCTATACAAGCACCACCGTGAATACCCTACAATTCTCCATTTTAATCTACCTTAAAACGATATCAGTATTAATATCTCCAATATTAAACTACTACATCTAGAATAAATTCCACAACTGCAGTACTTAACATTTTACAATAAATAAAAATTTGATATAGTAAAAAAAACAAGAGTTGGTAAATTATGTGCCAGCCACCGCGGTTATACATAAAACTCCAGTTAAAACTTTTGGTATAAAAGGTGGTTTAACAATTGTATTACTTTAAGACTAACATATCACTTCAGTAGTAAAAAGCTAACAGAAATTTAAATCCATCATAAATCTTAAACCTTTTGAAGCCACGAAAACTCCCCAATAAACTGGGATTAGATACCCCATTATATGAGTAATTAAATAAAACAAAATACCAGAGAACTACAAACCTAATTTTAAAACTCAAAGGACTTGGCGGTTTTTTAAACCTTCCTGAAGGAGCTTGCCATTTAACCCGATAACCCTCGTTATACCTCACCAATCTTTGTAACTACCAACTTGTATACCATCGTCGTCAGTCTACCTTCCAAAAGAAAGTTTACCCAATTGAATCTTCTTCAAAACGTCAGATCGAGGTGCAGTCTATAGATTGGCAATGAGTGAGCTACAATAATTATACTAACCCCTTAAAATCAATTATGGAAAAATTAATGAAAAAAAAATCTAAATCGAATTCAGAAGTAATGAAAAAAAGAAAATTTTCATGAAACTCAGCTCTAAAATACGTACACATCGCCCGTCACTCTCCTCTAAACACAAAAAGGAGAAAAGTCGTAACAAAGTAGGCGTATTGGAAAATGTGCCTGGAATTAATTTTTGTAGTTTAAACCTAAAACAATAACCTTTCACGTTGTAAAATTAACCTAATCTGTTAACAAAAATCGTTTTAGAAGCTTATATAAAGCAATTAATCTTGTAAATTAATAGAAAAAGTAATAAAACCTTTCTAAAACTTCCCTAAAACTGCTATTATGAGCAACACACTCCCCCTTCTCTCCTCTTGTATAGATGTACACAAAATAATTTCTATCCAGAATTCTTAACCAAATTGTTCAAAATACGTTCTTTCCAAACTTTTTATTTTAAACACGAAATTGTTACAATAAAAATGCCAAACTTACAAAACATCATTTCTCCCCTAAGAGCAAACCTCTAGAAATTTTTTTTTTTTTTTTTTTTCTCAATATAGGTTTTTATACGCCAATATCATGGCTATTATTCTATAATAGCGAATACTTTTCTTATTTTTTGAACCCTCTGTCTGACAACAGGATTAAAATATAAAATTATCTTCCCAACTTAAGCAAAATTTTCATTATTTCTTAATTTCTTTTCAGAAAAAATACTAATATTTATCTCTTGACATTGATATTGTTCCTTAATTCCTTTCGTACTAAAAAGAACATAATTTATCGAGGATAAAATCTGACCTGACTCTCGTCGGTCTGAACTCAGATCACGTAGGATTTTAATGGTCGAACAGACCAACCCTTTAAAACTTCTGCATTTTTAGGATATCCCGATCCAACATCGAGGTCGCAAACTTCTTTATCAATATGGACTCTCCAAAAAAATTACGCTGTTATCCCTATGGTAACTTTTTCCTATGATCACTTCATTAAGTGGATCACTTTAACACTCTTAAAACCAACCAAATTATTAATTTTAATTTACTTAAATGAAGGTTGTATATTCTCCATGATTGCCCCAATCAAAATATTATTATTATTATTCTTTTCATTTTAATGTAACTTTCTCATCTTATCATATAAGTCCATTAGCAAAAACTATTATACAAAATTTTATAATCTCTATTTAAGCTCAATAGGGTCTTCTCGTCCTACGATCTTATCCCTGCTTCTTCACAAGAATATTAATTTTAAGTTATAAAAAAGAGACAGTCTAATCCCGTCTTGCCATTCATACCAGCCTCCTTTTAAAAGGCAAATGATTATGCTACCTTTGCACGGTCAAAATACCGCAGCCGTTAAACAATGTCACCGGGCAGGCAGTACTCTTTATACTTCATATTATATCTTTATTTTCAAAGAGCAATGTTTTTGGTAAACAGGCGAGATAATTTTTGCCGAGTTCCTTTTCTTTATTTTTTTTAAATATTATTTCCTGTGTTGGAAGACAACTTAATAATTATCTTTCTAGTTTTCTTAAAATTTATTCATCCAAAGTTAGAATTGATTAATTTACAAAAAATATATTTCTTTACTAATTCTAGCATTACGACTTCTAAATTAAACAGAATCCTTTAATAAAATCACAGCAGTCTTAGATAATCATTTTAAAATTTTTTATTTCCATTACTTTTCATTTAGCTTTAACGCTTTACTCTTAGATTGATGCTATTCATCCTACTTTTTAAAAATCATAAAAATATTTTAATTTTTATTTCTATCTTTAACCTACCTTGAAGGCTTTTTCCTTATTGATAAACAAGCTTATCCTTACTTATCTATTAACATAATATTATTATAATTATACTTTTTATTAAAACTAATCTTATAATCTAATAAAATTATACCTTTAACTAAAATTAATTTCTTAAAGAACCAGCTATCATTGAATACGATTAACATTTCACATCTAATATATCCTCCAAAATTTACTATTGCAACAGTAAAACTTTATTCTAAAAATAGAATATATTAACTCATTCAATTTCGGGTATTTAAAACTTTCTTATTATTTCTTACTAAACCATTATACAAAAGGTAAAAATTTTTATTTTTTCTATTTTTTTTCTAAATTCTCAACTTATTTCAACTTTCCTTTACAGTACTATTCTTTATAGTTAAACTCTTAAATTTCTAATAAATATACTCTTTACAAACTAATTTTTCTCCAATATTTTGTTAAACTTATAAATCTAAACAATTTTATCTTAATTTTTTATTAACTAATTTTTCAAATTCTATTTATATATATTAAAAAAACGATATTAACAAACACAACATTATTAAACCTAATACCCTAAATCTCACTATTAACCTCAATAAAACTCTTCCAATTATTTTCCTCCTTCTCAAAATTCCAACCTCTCGCCAGACTATTAAAGAAAAAGAATGTTGAGGAAATAAACTTAACCTTCTTCTAAAACCAATTCGTAAATAAAAAAAAAGACTCAATAATCTTCCCAGAACTAAACCACCTGAAACAATCAACACTCTTTTCCTTATTAAACACTGTAAAGCCAAAAACTTTCTTAAAAACCCTGTCAAAGGTGGTAACCCCCCTAAAGACAAAACTCTCAAAGTCAACGAAATTCTTATCCAAATATTATAATAAATCAAACGATTTAAATTTGCCAAGGTAAAAATTCCTATTTTCCTACACATTAAAAAAACTCCTGTTTTTAAAATTAAATACACCATCATCATCAATATCCTCAATACTTTTGAATACCTAATAACCCTACAAATTCATCCTATATGTCTAATTGAAGAAAACGCCAAAATCTTCCGAACCTGAATTTGATTTAATCCTCCCCATCCTCCTATTAAAACTGATATCATCCTTATTGTCCTCAAAAAAACAAATTTTATTCTTCCTCTTATTTTTATTAAAATTATAAAAGGAGCTATCTTTTGTCACGTCCTTAATATTAACCCCTGTAAAAACCTAACACCTTGTAAAACATCTGGAAATCAATAATGACAAGGAAATAAGCCTAACTTTAAACTAATTGACAAACACAATAAAAAAGAACTAAAAATTTTTAATTCTTTATTTATTCTTCAACTAGCATACAACCAAACTTGAATTAAAACTACTTTTAAAACCACAGCAGCCCTAAAAGCTTGTATTAAAAAATACTTAACAGTTGATTCCACTCCTCGTGGAGTAAACTGCAAACATAATATAGGAATAATAGACAAAGTATTCAACTCCAACCCTACCCAAACAGAAAATCAATGATGCCTTCTTATTACTACAACAGTCCCAATTATAACTTTTAAAACTAATAAACCTACAATCCCTCGATTCATAAAACTTGGAAGGACTTTAACCTTCAACAATCTAATTATCAGCTAGACTCCCTTTCTATTTGGTTCAAATTCTTTAATCAAAATATAAACCCGGAGGAAAACCATCCAATACCAACAAAATAAAAACAAAAAACCCCAAAAACGATAAGGATAATGGTAAATAGCTCTTTCAAGTCAATCTCATCAATTGATCATAACGAAAACGAGGATACGATGCTCGAACCCACAAAAAACAAATTATTAAAAAAGAAGTCTTCATTGATACAACAATAATTTTTAAAGGAAATATTTTCGCCAACGGAAACCCCCTCCCTATAAATAATATTACAGTAAACAATTTCATAAATATTATTTTAGCATACTCAGCTATAAAAAAAATAGCAAATGGCCCCCCCGAATATTCCACATTATATCCAGACACAATTTCCGACTCCCCCTCCGTCAAATCAAAAGGAGCCCGATTCGTCTCTGCCAAAGTTGAAACAAATCATATTAGAAATAAAGGCATACAACAAACAATTAATCAAACCCTCATCTGGGAATTCCCTATTATTAATAAATTAAACCCCCCACTAAACACTACTACTCTTAAAAGAATAAACCCTAAACTTATTTCATACGATATTGTCTGAGCAACAGCCCGAATTCCCCCTAAAAAAGAATATTTAGAATTTGAAGACCACCCTGACCCTAAAAGAGAATAAACCGATAACCTTGATAAGCCTAAAATTAATACTAAAGATAATTTTATATTTAATCTAGAATAACAAACTAATGCTAATGACCACAAAACCAAAGATATCCTAAGAAACAAAAAAGGAGAAAAATAAAATAAAACAGAAGAAGCACTTGAAGGCTTTAAAGTCTCCTTTACTAATAACTTCAACCCGTCCGCAATAGGCTGTAATAAACCATACACCCCAACTACATTTGGTCCCTTTCGCAATTGCATATATCCCAACACCTTTCGTTCTACCAAAGTTAACAATGCAACAGCCAATAAAACCGGTATAATAAAAAAAATTGAATTCAAAAAAATTATTACTTTCCCCATAACTAAAAAAAGGAATCGAACCTTTATTAAGAAAACTTAGACCTCTTGCATTCACCATTTTGCTATTTTAATTATATATAATATTTTATTTTTGACTCTTCAAAAACCTTTTGATTGGAAATCAAACGTACTCTTATACTAATAAAATATAATAAGAAAAGGAATCTAACCCTCATTATTAAATTTACAATCTAATGCACTTAACTCTCTGCCATCTTATCTATAAGATCTAATTAAACTATAATATTGGCCTGTCAGACCAAAATTACATGCTAAACCCCTGTGTTCTTAATTAAAACAAAGAGAGGTTTTTACCCTTCCATTCTTGAAATATGAATCCAAAAGCTTAATTTATTAGCTTACTTTGTCAATTTTCTCACAAGATAAAGTTTATTAGTCAAACACCTCTCTTACACAGAAAAAAAATTTGTGCAACTCAAATTATCCTGAAGTTTTGACGAAACTCACTTCGTATTCATAAATTTGCAATTTAATATGTTACTTTACATTACAAAACCAAAGATTAAAAAACTCTCATTTTCATTTAAAACTTTGAAGGCTTTTAGTTTTATTAACTTAAATCTTCTCCTCTTACTATAACAGTAATCTTAGTTTAACCAAAACATTTACTTTGCACGTAAACATCTTAGGTCCTCATCCCTAAAGCTTACAATTAAAAAGAAGAATCGAACTTCTAATAAAAGAACCTAAATCTCCCACATTTACCTTTTTGCTATTTTAATTCTAAGTTGACAAGTTTTGATCTTGCTATCTCTTGGTTAACGGCCAAATACCTTCTCATTAGGCTACAACCTATTAATAGAAAGTAGTTTAATCAGTAAAACCTAGAATTTTGATTTCTTATATATAAGCTCAAATCTTATCTTTCTAAATCAAAAAAATAAGACTTTTACTTATACCTATAACTCCCAAAGTTATAATTCTATTTAAAACTATTTCTTGAAAAACATATTTATTTATATATAATAAATTATAAACC